GCTAGCGTAGCTTAATAAAAGCATAACGCTGAAGATGTTAAGATGAGCCCTAGAAAGCTCCGCAAGCACAAAGGCTTGGTCCTGACTTTACTATCAACTTTAGCCAAACTTACACATGCAAGTATCCGCGCCCCTGTGAGAATGCCCTAACAGTTCCCTGCTTGGGAACAAGGAGCTGGTATCAGGCACATCCTATTTTAAGCCCACGACGCCTTGCTTAGCCACACCCCCACGGGAACTCAGCAGTGATAGATATTAAGCCATGAGTGAAAACTTGACTTAGTTAAGGCTAAGAGGGCCGGTAAAACTCGTGCCAGCCACCGCGGTTATACGAGAGGCCCAAGCTGATAGACTACGGCGTAAAGAGTGGTTAAGATAAAACATACACTAAAGTCGAACGCCTTCAAAGCTGTTATACGCTTACGAAGCTAGCAGAAGCCCAACTACGAAAGTGACTTTAAACCCCCTGACTCCACGAAAGCTAGGAAACAAACTGGGATTAGATACCCCACTATGCCTAGCCCTAAACATTGATAGCACCACACGCCCGCTATCCGCCCGGGTACTACGAGCATTAGCTTAAAACCCAAAGGACTTGGCGGTGCTTTAGACCCCCCTAGAGGAGCCTGTTCTAGAACCGATAACCCCCGTTCAACCTCACCTTTCCTTGTTTTTCCCGCCTATATACCGCCGTCGTAAGCTTACCCTGTGAGGGATAAATAGTAAGCAAAATCGGCACAGCCCCAAACGTCAGGTCGAGGTGTAGCGCATGGAAAGGGAAGAAATGGGCTACATTCTTTATTACAGAGAATACGAATGATGTGCTGAAACACACATCTGAAGGAGGATTTAGCAGTAAGCAGGAAATAGAGCGTCCCGCTGAAATTGGCTCTGAAGCGCGCACACACCGCCCGTCACTCTCCCCAAGCCTATCACCAAGACAACTAACTTACAGCAACAGCAAAGGGGAGGCAAGTCGTAACATGGTAAGTGTACCGGAAGGTGTACTTGGAAAAATCAGAGTGTAGCCAAGATAGAAAAGCATCTCCCTTACACTGAGAAGACATCCGTGCAAGTCGGATCGCCCTGACGCCTCATAGCTAGCCCACCCTTTCAATAACAACAAGTCACTATCAATACCCCCAAATACACAGAATTCCCCTATAAAACAAACCATTTATCCTCCTAAGTATGAGCGACAGAAAAGAACCTTATGGAGCAATAGAGAAAGTACCGCAAGGGAACGCTGAAAGAGAAAATGAAATAACCCAGCAAAGCCTAGAAAAGCAGAGATTTAAACTCGTACCTTTTGCATCATGATTTAGCCAGTGAACCCCAAGCAAAGAGAACTTTAGTTTGTCAACCCGAAACTAAGTGAGCTACTTCAAGACAGCCTGATAATAGGGCAAACCCGTCTCTGTGGCAAAAGAGTGGGAAGATCTTCAAGTAGAGGTGACAGACCTATCGAACTTAGTTATAGCTGGTTGCCCGAGAAATGAATAGGAGTTCAGCCTCCCGGCTTCTTTATTCCCCTACAATAAATGTGATACCTGATTTTATTAAGAAACCGCGAGAGTTAGTCAAAGGAGGTACAGCCCCTTTGAAATAGACACAACTTTTACAGGAGGGTAAAGATCATAATAACTTAAGGAAAAATATTCTGGTGGGCCTAAAAGCAGCCATCCGTACAGAAAGCGTTAAAGCTCAGATATAATTTTAACCCTTCATCCCGATCACCCACTCTCACCCCCCTAATTTTACCGGGCCGCCCCATGCACGCATGGGGGCGACCATGCTAATATGAGTAATTAGAGAGCCCCCCCTCTCTCCCCGCCCACATGTAAATCAGAACGGACTATCCACTGAAAATTAACGGCCCCAAACAAAGAGGGCACTGAACAACAAGCAGAAAACAAGAAAAACCCCCAAATAAACAACCGTTAACCCTACACAGGTGTGCAATCAAGGAAAGACTAAAAGAAAGAGAAGGAACTCGGCAAACACATGGCCTCGCCTGTTTACCAAAAACATCGCCTCTTGCAAAAAATAAGAGGTCCCGCCTGCCCCGTGACCATGAGTTTAACGGCCGCGGTATTTTAACCGTGCGAAGGTAGCGCAATCACTTGTCCTTTAAATGGAGACCAGTATGAATGGCAAGACGAGGGCTAAACTGTCTCCTCTTTCAAGTCAATGAAATTGATCTCCCCGTGCAGAAGCGGGGATATATACATAAGACGAGAAGACCCTGTGGAGCTTTAGACACCAAGACAACTCATGTTAAGTACCCCTAGACAAAGGACTGAACTTAATGAAACCTTGATCTGATGTCTTTGGTTGGGGCGACCACGGGGAGAGAAAAAACCCCCACGTGGAACGGGAGCACTGCTTCCCCCACAACTAAGAGCGACAGCTCTAAGCAACAGAACATCTGACCTTAAGATCCGGCTCTCCTGCCGATTAACGAACCGAGTTACCCCAGGGATAACAGCGCAATCCCCTTTTAGAGCTCATATCGACAAGGGGGTTTACGACCTCGATGTTGGATCAGGACATCCTAATGGTGCAGCCGCTATTAAGGGTTCGTTTGTTCAACGATTAAAGTCCTACGTGATCTGAGTTCAGACCGGAGCAATCCAGGTCAGTTTCTATCTATGACATGTTCTTTTCTAGTACGAAAGGACCGGAAAGAAGAGGCCCATGCCCCAAGCACGCCTCACCCTCACCTAATGAAGTCAACTAAAAAAGGCAAGAGGACATCCCCCAACAGCCTGAGAAAAAGGCAAGTTAAGGTGGCAGAGCCCGGCAATTGCAAAAGACCTAAGCCCTTTCCACAGAGGTTCAACTCCTCTCCCTAACTATGATTACAACACTCCTAACCCACATCCTCAACCCCCTAGCCTTTATCGTACCCGTCCTTCTAGCCGTTGCTTTCCTTACTTTACTAGAACGAAAAGTACTAGGCTACATACAACTACGAAAAGGCCCAAACATTGTTGGGCCCTACGGACTTTTGCAACCTATCGCCGACGGAATCAAGCTATTTATTAAAGAACCCATCCGCCCATCCACTGCCTCGCCCGTACTATTTCTTCTAGCCCCTATCCTGGCACTTACGCTAGCCCTTACGCTTTGGTCCCCCATGCCCCTTCCATACCCTGTCATCGACCTTAACCTTAGCATCCTCTTTATTTTAGCCCTTTCTAGTCTGGCAGTCTATTCAATTCTGGGCTCAGGGTGAGCATCCAATTCAAAGTACGCCCTAATTGGGGCTCTTCGGGCGGTAGCCCAAACCATCTCATATGAGGTAAGCCTAGGACTAATTCTCCTAAACACCATTATTTTTGCAGGAGGGTTTTCCTTGCAAACATTTAACACTGCCCAAGAAAGCATCTGACTAATTGTACCAACATGACCCCTAGCTGCAATATGATACATTTCCACATTGGCAGAAACCAACCGCGCCCCCTTTGACCTTACAGAGGGAGAATCTGAGCTAGTTTCAGGCTTCAACGTAGAATATGCGGGCGGCCCCTTCGCACTATTTTTTCTGGCAGAATATGCAAACATCCTTCTTATAAATACCCTCTCTGCCGTTCTATTCATAGGGGCATCACATATCCCAACCTTCCCTGAACTAACGGCCATCAACCTAATAACCAAAGCATCCCTCCTCTCCGTCCTATTTCTATGAGTACGAGCCTCCTACCCGCGATTCCGATACGACCAACTCATACACCTTATTTGGAAAAACTTCCTTCCCCTAACCCTAGCCTTGGTTATTTGACACCTGGCGCTTCCAATTGCACTCGCTGGGCTCCCCCCGCAACTATAGACAACGGAGCTGTGCCTGAAACAAAGGGCCACTTTGATAGAGTGAAAAATGAGGGTTAAAGTCCCTCCAGCCCCTAGAAAGAGGGGACTCGAACCCCATCCGAAGAGATCAAAACTCTTAGTGCTTCCACTACACCACTTCCTAGCAAAGTAAGCTAAACAAGCTTTTGGGCCCATACCCCAAATATGTTGGTGAAAACCCCTCCTTTGCTAATGAGTTCTCTCATCCTAGCCCTCCTCATGTTTAGCCTCGGTCTTGGGACCACCCTCACATTTGCAAGCTCCCATTGATTCCTAGCCTGGATAGGGCTAGAAATCAGTACCTTAGCAATCATTCCACTAATAGCTCAGCACCACCACCCCCGAGCAGTTGAAGCAACCACAAAATATTTCCTCACCCAGGCAACTGGCGCCGCCATTTTACTCTTTGCCGCCCTCACTAACGCTTGACTCACAGGCCTGTGAGAAACAAAACAACTAGACCACCCCATCTCTGTTATTTTTTTAACACTAGCCCTCGCATTTAAAATAGGCCTTGCCCCAATACACTTATGACTGCCTGAAGTAATACAAGGCCTAGACCTCACCACAGCCCTCATCCTCTCAACCTGACAAAAACTAGCACCCTTTGCACTCCTTACACAAATTTACTACTTTCACCCCGACATCCTTATCGTGCTTGGCCTCTCCTCCACCATCCTGGGGGGCTGAGGCGGCCTCAACCAAACCCAACTCCGAAAGATTTTAGCCTATTCTTCCATCGCCCATCTTGGCTGAATAGTTCTAGTCATACAATTCTCCCCCTCATTAGCCCTCCTTGCTTTACTATCCTACTTCATCATGACATCCGCAACATTCCTTGTGTTTAAACTAAATTCCACAACGAACATCAACACTCTTGCCTCCTCCTGAGCAAAAGCTCCTGCACTAACAGCACTAACCCCTCTTCTTCTCCTATCCCTGGGGGGTCTCCCCCCCTTAACAGGCTTCATACCAAAATGACTAATCCTTCAAGAGCTAACTAAACAAGGGCTAGCTCCAACAGCCACACTAGCCGCCCTATCCGCCCTCCTTAGCCTATACTTCTACCTCCGACTCTCCTACGCTATAACCCTAACAATCCCCCCTAACACCCCAACCGGCACTACCCCTTGACGCTTCCCCCCAATTCAACTCACACTCCCCCTTGCTATCTCTGCCACAGCCACGCTGACCCTTCTTCCACTTACCCCCGCTATCATAGCACTACTGCACCTGTAAGAGACTTAGGTTAATGTTAGACCAAGGGCCTTCAAAGCCCTAAGCGAGAGTTGAACTCTCTCAGCCTCTGATAAGACTTGCAGGACATTAACCCACATCACCTGTATGCAAAACAGACACTTTAATTAAGCTAAAGCCTTTCTAGATGGGTAGGCCTCGATCCTACAAACTCTTAGTTAACAGCTAAGCGCCCAAACCAGCGAGCATCCATCTACCTTTCCCCGCCTATTCCGAGGAACAGATAGGCGGGGAAAGCCCCGGCAGATAACTAGTCTGCTTCTTAAGATTTGCAATCTAACATGTAAATACACCTCGGGGCTTGGCAGGAAGAGGACTTAAACCTCTGTAATATGGGACTACAATCCACCGCCTAACTCTCAGCCATCCTACCTGTGGCCACCACGCGCTGATTTTTCTCAACTAATCATAAAGACATTGGTACTCTCTATCTAGTATTCGGTGCCTGAGCCGGAATGGTAGGCACTGCCCTAAGCCTGCTTATCCGAGCTGAACTCTGCCAACCCGGCGCTTTACTGGGGGACGATCAAATCTATAACGTGATCGTTACAGCCCATGCCTTTGTAATAATTTTCTTTATAGTTATACCAATTATGATCGGGGGCTTCGGCAACTGACTGATTCCCCTAATAATTGGTGCGCCAGACATGGCCTTTCCCCGAATAAACAACATAAGTTTTTGACTCTTACCTCCATCCTTCCTGCTCCTTTTAGCCTCCTCAGCCGTAGAAGCTGGGGCAGGAACCGGATGAACAGTCTACCCGCCCCTGTCAAGTAATCTTGCCCATGCAGGAGCCTCTGTTGACCTAACAATTTTTTCCCTGCATTTAGCAGGGATCTCTTCAATTCTTGGGGCCATCAACTTCATTACAACCATTATTAACATAAAACCTGTTGCTATTACCCAATACCAAACACCCCTGTTCGTGTGATCCGTCCTAATTACGGCTGTTCTCCTTCTTCTCTCCCTGCCTGTGCTGGCTGCTGGTATCACAATGCTACTAACAGACCGAAATCTAAACACCACCTTCTTTGACCCTGCAGGAGGGGGGGACCCCATCCTGTACCAACACCTCTTCTGGTTCTTTGGCCACCCCGAAGTTTACATTCTAATTCTCCCAGGCTTTGGAATAATTTCACATATTGTTGCATACTATGCTGGGAAAAAAGAACCTTTTGGCTACATGGGTATGGTTTGGGCCATAATGGCCATCGGCCTTCTAGGCTTCATTGTTTGAGCCCACCACATGTTTACTGTAGGAATAGACGTAGACACACGAGCATACTTTACATCCGCCACAATAATTATCGCAATCCCCACAGGCGTAAAAGTCTTCAGCTGACTGGCAACTCTTCACGGAGGCCAGCTTAAATGAGAGACCCCCTTTCTGTGAGCCCTCGGCTTTATCTTCCTATTCACGGTTGGAGGCCTGACAGGGATTATCTTAGCTAACTCCTCCCTAGACATTGTTCTTCACGACACATACTATGTAGTTGCTCACTTCCACTATGTCCTCTCCATAGGCGCCGTATTTGCCATCGTCGCCGGATTTGTGCACTGATTCCCACTATTCTCCGGGTACACTCTTCATGACACTTGAACAAAAATCCACTTTGTAATCATATTTACCGGCGTAAACTTAACTTTCTTCCCTCAACATTTCCTAGGGCTCGCCGGAATGCCTCGACGGTACTCGGACTACCCAGACGCCTATGCCGTATGAAATGCAGTCTCCTCCTTTGGATCCCTTGTTTCCATAGTGGCGGTAATTCTGTTTTTATTTATTATTTGAGAAGCCTTCTCCTCTAAACGAGAAGTACTATCGCTAGTAATGACCGAGTACAATGTAGAGTGACTACACGGATGCCCTCCCCCATATCACACATTTGAAGAGCCAGCATACGTTCAAGTTCAGTGAAATTAACGAGAAAGGGAGGAGTTGAACCCCCGTGGGCTGGTTTCAAGCCAACCACATGGCCGCTCTGTCACTTTCTTTATAAGATACTAGTAAAACTGTCCATTACACTTCTTTGTCAAAGCAGCATTGCGGGTTAAACCCCCGCGTATCTTAGTTCTTAATGGCCCATCCCTCACAAATAGGATTCCAAGATGCAGCTTCCCCAGTTATAGAAGAACTCCTTCACTTCCATGACCATGCCCTTATAATTGTGTTTCTTATTAGCACATTCGTTCTTTACATTATTGTTGCCATAATCTCCGCAGGCCTAACTGACAAGCTCATCCTAGATTCCCAAGAGATTGAGGTTATCTGAACAGTTCTACCAGCAATTACCCTAGTGCTCATCGCTTTACCTTCCCTCCGAATCCTCTACCTCATAGACGAAATTAATAGCCCCCTCTTAACAATTAAAGCAGTTGGCCACCAATGATACTGAAGCTACGAGTACACAGACTATGAGGACCTCGCCTTTGACTCTTATATGATTCCAACACAAGACCTTACCCCCGGCCAGTTCCGCCTCCTAGAAGCAGACCACCGAATAGTAGTCCCAGTAGAAGCCCCTATTCGAGTGCTAGTCTCCGCTGATGATGTCCTTCACTCATGAGCAGTCCCATCCATGGGCATTAAAATGGACGCAGTCCCAGGCCGACTAAACCAACTAACTTTTATTGCATCCCGACCAGGAGTTTTCTTTGGGCAATGCTCAGAGATCTGTGGGGCAAACCATAGCTTCATGCCTATTGTAATTGAAGCCGTCCCCCTAGAGCACTTTGAAAACTGGTCCTCTCGAATACTTGAAGACGCCTCGCTAGGAAGCTAAACAGGGCATAGCATTAGCCTTTTAAGCTAAAGACTGGTGGCTCCCAACCACCCCTAACGACATGCCCCAGCTCAACCCTGGCCCCTGGTTTGTTATCCTCCTCTTTTCCTGATTAGTGTTTCTAATTATTATCCCGCCCAAAGTGATAGCCTTCCTATATCCAAATGACCCAGCATATAAAGACCTAAAAGCCACCCCTTCATCCCCCTGATCCTGACCATGACTCTAAGCTTTTTTGACCAATTTATGAGCCCTACATACATGGGCATCCCCTTAATGGCTTTGGCCCTACTTCTCCCCTGATTATTATTCCCTGCCCCCACTGCCCGGTGAATAAGCAACCGTTTCACTGCCCTTCAAGGCTGATCCCTTAATCGCTTCACCCACCAACTTCTTCTTCCCCTAAGCCCAGCAGGACATAAATGAGCCATCCTGCTTACCTCCCTAATACTATTCTTAATTTCATTAAATATGCTAGGCCTCCTTCCTTATACCTTCACCCCTACTACCCAATTATCCCTAAACCTGGGACTAGCAGCCCCCCTTTGACTAGCAACCGTGGCCATTGGCCTGCGAAACCAGCCAACTATTGCCCTAGGCCACCTCCTGCCAGAAGGAACCCCAGGCCCCCTAATCCCAGTCCTTATTATTATTGAGACAATTAGCCTATTTATTCGCCCCCTCGCCCTAGGAGTACGACTCACCGCTAACCTTACGGCCGGTCACCTCCTTATTCAACTAATCGCCACAGCTGCCTTTGTTCTTCTCCCGCTCATGCCCACTGTTGCTCTATTAACCTCAGTGGTCCTACTTCTACTCACCCTCTTAGAAATTGCCGTAGCAATAATTCAAGCCTATGTATTTGTACTCTTATTAACACTTTATCTACAAGAAAATGTTTAATGGCCCATCAAGCACACGCATACCACATAGTCGACCCTAGCCCATGACCCCTAACAGGAGCCGTCGCCGCCCTACTAATAACGTCAGGTCTCGCAATCTGATTTCACTTCCGCTCAACAACACTAATAGTACTAGGAATGGCCCTTCTCCTTCTCACAATGTACCAATGATGACGGGACATCGTTCGAGAAGGAACCTTCCAAGGCCACCACACGCCCCCTGTTCAGAAAGGCCTGCGATTTGGAATAGTTCTCTTTATTACCTCTGAGGTATTCTTTTTCCTAGGTTTCTTCTGAGCCTTCTACCACGCAAGCCTCGCCCCAACCCCAGAACTAGGGGGCTTCTGGCCTCCCGCAGGAGTCCACACACTAGACCCCTACGAAGTACCCTTACTTAATACAGCCGTCCTACTTGCCTCGGGCGTGACAGTTACCTGGGCCCATCACAGCCTAATAGAAGGAGACCGCAAACAAGCCGTTCACTCTCTAACCTTAACAATTCTGCTCGGCTTCTATTTCACGCTTCTACAAGCCATGGAGTATTATGAAGCCCCCTTCACAATTGCAGATGGAGTTTATGGCTCCGCTTTCTTTGTGGCAACCGGCTTTCACGGCCTACACGTTATTATTGGCTCCACATTTTTAGCTGTCTGCCTACTACGCCAAATTAAATACCACTTTACATCCGACCACCACTTCGGGTTCGAAGCAGCTGCTTGATACTGACATTTTGTAGATGTTGTCTGGCTTTTCTTATATGTCTCCATCTACTGATGAGGCTCCTAATCTTTCTAGTATCAAACAAGTATAAGTGACTTCCAATCACCCGGTCTTGGTTAAAGTCCAAGGAAAGATAATGAACCTGGTTACATCTATTATTCTTATCACCCTTGCTCTTTCGGTCATCCTTGCCCTAGTGTCCTTCTGACTACCCCAAATAACACCAGACCACGAAAAGCTATCGCCTTACGAATGCGGATTTGACCCCTTAGGGTCCGCCCGACTGCCATTTTCCCTACGCTTCTTCCTAGTCGCCATCCTATTCCTTTTGTTTGACCTAGAAATTGCCCTGCTCCTTCCCCTCCCCTGGGGTGACCAACTCGCCTCCCCCCTGCTTACATTTATATGGGCCTCAACTGTTCTTGCCCTCCTTACCATCGGCCTGGTCTACGAATGAACGCAAGGAGGACTAGAATGAGCCGAATAGGCACTTAATTTAAAGAAAATGTTTGATTTCGGCTCAAAGACTTGTGGTTAAAGTCCACATTTGCCTAATGACCCCAGCTCACTTTGCTTTCTCATCAGCATTCGTGCTAGGACTAACGGGCCTGGCATTTCACCGAACCCACCTCCTTTCCGCACTCTTATGTTTAGAAGGAATAATACTCTCACTATTCATTGCCCTCTCCCTATGAGCCCTTAAACTAGACGCAGCAAGCTTCTCCACGGCCCCTATACTTCTCCTAGCCTTTTCAGCTTGTGAAGCAAGCGCAGGCCTCGCCCTTCTAGTAGCCACCGCCCGCACCCACGGTACTGACCACCTTCAAAGCCTCAACCTACTACAGTGCTAAAAATTCTCATCCCTACCCTTATGCTCATTCCAACCACCTGACTGGCCCCTACCAAATGACTATGACCAGTGACACTTGCCCATAGCCTGGTCATCGCCCTAGCCAGCCTTACATGATTAAAAGCCACATCAGAAGTAGGCTGATCTGACCTAAACCTATATATAGCCACAGATCCCCTCTCAACCCCCCTATTAGTACTCACTTGCTGACTACTCCCCCTAATGATTTTAGCAAGCCAAAACCATATAACCTCTGAGCCCCTAGGACGCCAACGAACATATATTACCCTCCTAACATCCCTTCAAATCTTCCTTATCTTAGCATTCAGTGCAACCGAAATCATTATGTTTTACGTTATATTTGAGGCCACTCTCATTCCAACTCTCATCATCATCACCCGCTGAGGAAATCAAGCAGAACGACTCAACGCCGGTACCTACTTCCTATTTTATACCCTCGCCGGGTCTCTTCCCCTTCTCGTCGCACTCCTCCTCCTCCAGAACACCATGGGCACCCTCTCCCTTCTTACCCTCCAGTACTCAGACCCCTTAATATTGTACTCGTACGCAGATAAACTATGATGAATGGGCTGCCTCCTAGCATTCCTAGTAAAAATACCACTGTACGGCGTCCACCTCTGACTCCCCAAAGCCCATGTTGAAGCCCCTGTTGCCGGCTCAATAGTTCTTGCGGCCGTGCTTCTAAAGCTGGGAGGCTACGGCATAATCCGAATAATCGCCATCCTCGACCCGCTAACCAAAGAACTAAGCTACCCATTCATCGTCTTCGCCCTCTGAGGCATCATCATAACCGGATCCATCTGCCTGCGACAAACGGACCTGAAGTCCCTAATCGCCTACTCGTCCGTAAGCCACATAGGCCTAGTAGTAGGAGGTATCCTTATTCAAACACCCTGAGGTCTCACCGGAGCCATCATCCTAATAATTGCCCACGGCCTAACCTCCTCAGCCCTCTTCTGCCTAGCAAATACAAACTACGAACGCACACATAGCCGAACTATACTTCTAGCACGCGGTCTACAAATGGTCCTTCCCTTAATAACAGCATGATGGTTCATTGCCAGCTTAGCAAATCTCGCCCTTCCCCCCTTCCCAAACCTTATGGCAGAGCTAATAATCATCACCTCCTTATTTGCCTGATCCTGATGAACCCTGGCCCTAACCGGCACAGGAACCCTAATCACCGCGAGCTATTCCCTTTACATATTCCTTATAACCCAACGGGGCCCAACTCCAGCACACATGCTTGCACTTGACCCCTCCCACACACGAGAGCACCTTCTGATAGCCCTCCACCTACTCCCCCTAATACTGCTAATCCTCAAACCCGAGCTTATCTGAGGCTGAGCCGCCTGTAGACATAGTTTAACAAAAACACTAGATTGTGATTCTAGAGACAGGGGTTAGAACCCCCTTGTTCACCGAGAGAGGCCCGCTAGCAACGAGGACTGCTAATCCCCGTGACCTTGGTTGGACCCCAAGGCTCACTCGAAACGCTCCTAAAGGATAACAGCTCATCCGTTGGTCTTAGGAACCAAAAACTCTTGGTGCAAATCCAAGTAGCAGCTATGCACCCCACCGCAATTATCATATCGTCCAGCTTAATCATTATTTTTGCACTACTATTGTACCCAATTATCTCAACCCTTAACCCCCAACCCCGAGAAAATCATTGAGCCCTCTCCCATGTTAAAACAGCAGTAAAACTAGCCTTTTTCGTTAGCCTCTTGCCTCTATTTCTATTCTTTAATGAAGGAGCAGAGACAATTATCACCACCTGAACCTGAATAAACACCCTAACCTTCGACATCAACATCTCCTTTAAATTTGACCTCTACTCAATTACATTTACCCCCATTGCCCTATACGTAACCTGGTCTATTCTAGAGTTTGCAGCTTGATACATACACTCGGACCCCTACATCAACCGATTCTTTAAGTACCTCTTAACTTTCCTTATTGCTATAATTATCCTAGTAACCGCAAACAACATATTCCAACTTTTTATCGGCTGGGAAGGAGTAGGCATTATATCCTTCCTACTCATTGGTTGATGATACGGACGAGCAGACGCAAATACCGCAGCCCTCCAGGCCGTAATCTATAACCGAGTGGGGGACATTGGCCTGATCTTGTCCATAGTCTGAATAGCAACCCACTTAAACTCGTGAGAAATGCAACAAATCTTCGCAACAGCTAAAAATTTTGACCTCACCTTGCCCCTCTTAGGTCTTATTATTGCTGCCACCGGCAAATCAGCCCAATTTGGCCTACACCCCTGACTCCCCTCCGCCATAGAGGGCCCCACACCGGTGTCTGCCCTACTGCACTCAAGTACTATGGTTGTTGCAGGAATTTTCCTTCTTATCCGCATAAGCCCCCTGTTAGAAAACAACCAAACTGCTCTCACCATTTGCCTCTGTCTCGGAGCACTAACCACCTTATTCACAGCCACATGCGCTTTAACCCAAAACGACATCAAAAAAATTGTAGCATTTTCTACATCTAGCCAGCTAGGCCTCATGATAGTGACAATCGGCCTTAACCAGCCCCAACTAGCCTTTCTCCACATCTGCACTCACGCTTTCTTCAAAGCAATACTCTTCCTCTGCTCAGGCTCCATCATCCATAGCTTAAATGATGAGCAAGACATCCGAAAAATGGGGGGCCTTCACCACCTCACCCCCTTCACATCCTCTTGCCTTACCATTGGCAGCCTAGCCCTCACCGGTACCCCCTTCTTAGCTGGCTTCTTCTCTAAAGACGCCATCATTGAAGCATTAAACACATCCTACCTAAACGCCTGAGCCCTAACCCTTACCCTTCTAGCCACCTCTTTTACCGCCATCTACAGCCTACGCGTGGTTTTCTTCGTATCCATAGGACACCCCCGATTCAATGTATTCTCCCCCCTAAACGAAAACAACCCCGCGGTTATTAACCCTATTAAGCGACTAGCATGAGGTAGCATTATTGCTGGACTTCTCATCACCTCCCACACTCTTCCCCTGAAAACACCCGTAATATCCATGCCGCCTCTTCTTAAATTAGCCGCCCTACTCGTCACCACCCTAGGCCTTCTACTGGCCCTGGAACTAGCCTCCCTAACAACTAAACAACACAAACCAACCCCTTATTTACCCACGCATAACTTTTCCAACATACTAGGCTTCTTCCCAGCAGTAGTCCACCGACTCACCCCAAAACTAACCCTGATCCTAGGCCAAAAAATCGCTAGCCAAATGGTAGACCAAACCTGACTTGAAAAAGCGGGCCCTAAGTCTATTGCCAAATCAAACATCCCCTTAATTACAACTGTAAGCAACGCCCAACAAGGCATAATTAAAACTTACCTTACTCTGTTTCTCCTCACCTTAGCCCTTACGGTACTATTCTTCATCTTTTAGACTGCTCGAAGCGCTCCTCGGCTTAACCCGCGGGTTAGCTCCAACACAACAAACAACGTTAGGAGAAGAACTCATGCCCCAATAACCAGTATCCCGCCCCCTGCCGAATATATTACTGCAACCCCTCCAATATCACTACGAAACACATAAAAGTCACTTATCTCATCCGCCGGCCCCCAAGAATACTCGTACCACCCCCCTCAAAACATGCTAGCCATCACTCCCACCCCTAACACGTACATTAACATATAAACTGCAACAGGACCACTTCCTCAGCTCTCGGGGTAAGGCTCAGCAGCAAGAGCCGCTGAATACGCAAACACTACTAGTATACCCCCAAGATAAATTAAAAATAGCACTAAGGATAAGAAAGGCCCCCCGTGTCCTACAAGCACTCCACATCCCATTCCTGCTACCACAACCAGCCCTAAGGCGGCAAAATACGGAGACGGATTTGAAGCAACCGCAACCAACCCAAAAACTAACCCTAATAATAACAAAGACATAACATAAGTCATAATTCCAGCCAGGACTCTAACCAGGACTAATGGCTTGAAAAACCACCGTTGTAATTCAACTACAGGAACCCTAATGGCAAGTCTACGAAAAACCCACCCTCTCCTAAAAATCGCGAACAACGCATTAATTGACCTCCCAGCCCCATCAAATATCTCAGCTTGATGAAACTTTGGCTCTCTCCTCGGCCTCTGCTTAATTGTTCAACTCCTAACGGGACTATTCCTTGCAATACATTACACCTCCGACACCACCACAGCATTCTCATCCGTTGCCCACATTTGCCGAGATGTAAACTACGGATGATTTATCCGAAACCTCCATGCAAACGGTGCATCCTTTTTCTTCATCTGCATTTACCTGCACATTGGTCGAGGACTCTACTATGGCTCCTACCTCTTTAAAGAAACATGAAACATTGGAGTCGTTCTTCTACTACTAGTAATAATAACTGCATTCGTAGGTTACGTGCTCCCATGGGGACAAATATCCTTCTGAGGCGCCACTGTCATCACCAACCTCCTCTCCGCAGTCCCCTACATCGGAGACACCCTAGTTCAATGAATCTGAGGCGGATTCTCAGTAGATAACCCCACCCTTACCCGATTCTTCACTTTCCACTTTCTTCTCCCTTTCGTAATTATGGCAGCAACCCTAGTACATCTCCTGTTCCTGCACGAGACAGGATCAAACAACCCCCTTGGGCTAAACTCAAATGTAGACAAAGTCTCATTCCACCCTTACTTTTCATACAAAGACCTGTTAGGTTTCGCCGTCCTCATTATTGCCCTCGCATCCCTCGCACTCTTCTCCCCCAATCTACTAGGAGACCCCGATAACTTCACCCCAGCTAACCCTCTAGTAACCCCTCCTCACATTAAACCTGAGTGATACTTTTTGTTTGCCTACGCAATTTTACGATCAATCCCCAACAAACTAGGGGGCGTCCTCGCCCTCCTAGCCTCCATCCTAGTCCTCCTGTTAGTTCCCTTCCTCCACACATCAAAACAACGAAGCCTCACCTTCCGCCCTATTTCACAATTCCTCTTTTGAACCCTTGTTGCAGACGTTGCCATCCTCACCTGGATTGGAGGTATGCCAGTAGAACACCCATACATCATCATTGGCCAGATTGCATCCGTCCTATACTTCTCCCTCTTCTTAGTCTTCTTCCCACTAACTGGGTGATTAGAAAACAAACTCCTTGGATGATCCTGCACTAGTAGCTCAGCGCCAGAGCGCCGGTCTTGTAAGCCGGACGTCGGAGGCTAAACTCCTCCCTACTGCTTCAAAGAGGAGAGACTTCAACTCCCACCCCTAACTCCCAAAGCTAGGATTCTAAATTAAACTACTCTTTGCTCTTAATCTTTACAATATCTTCGCGGTGCATAATTTATGCACTTTTAAGTACATATATGTATTATCCCCATTAATTTATATTAACCATATCAATAGCATTTAACTACATATATGTTTAATCCACATAACTAGAACTTAAACCCTCAGATATCACTTAAACACGAAGGGTTACTCGAAGCAATATTAACCCATAGCGGGCATTCCGACAGGTTGAAATAAAGACTAGCGGAAATTGGAGTCCTAACTAAACTTCCAATTAATAAAGATATACTTCTACTCAACATCCCCAATTCTTCAACATTGTATGTAGTAAGAACCGACCAATGAATTATTTCTTAATGCCAACGGTTATTGAAGGTGAGGGACAAGTATTGTGGGGGTCACACACAGTGAATTATTCCTGGCATTTGGTTCCTACTTCAGGGCCATTACTTGGTATCACTCCTCCCACTTTCATCGACGCTGACATAAGTTAATGTTGGTAATCATGTCTGGGAGCACCCAGCATGCCGGGCGTTCACTCTAAGGTGCCAGGGGTTCTCTTTTTTTTTTTCCTTTTCACTTGGCATTTCACAGTGCAAGAGGAAGCAGTCCAACAAGGTCGTATTAGTTTTAGGCCGCAAGGAAATAGTATGAATGTTGGTAAGATTTTCTAAGAAGAACCACATAATTGATATCAAGTGCATAACAGTACTGTCTTTACTCCTAAGATACCTAAGATTACCCCCGGTCTTCCGCGCGAAAAAACCCCCCTACCCCCCTAAACTCCTGAGATCGCTAATACTCCTGAAAACCCCCCGGAAACAGGAAAATCCCTAAAAGCTTATTTTTTGGTTTAAATTGTGCTTATTTACATTATTGTAATAATTCATAT